AGGAATCGTCCATTCAAATTAGATCTCAGGATTGGACAAATTATTCATTAACAGAAAAAAAAATGCAAGATCTGACTGATAGAATAAACACAATCATAAATCAAATAGAAAAAATTACAAAAGACAAGAAAAAGGGATTTATAACTTCAGATAGAAATTTGAGTTCTAACAAAATAAGTTATGATGATAAAAGATTGGAATCACAAAAAAATATTTGGCAGATATTAAAAAGAAGAACTGCTCGATTAATCCGTAAATCCCATTATTTTATAATATTTCTCATTGAAAAGATATACATAGATATCTTTCTATCTATGATTAATATTCCTAGTATCAATACACAACTTTTTCTTGAATCAACAAAAAAAATTATTAATAAAAACATTAACAGTAATGAAGCAAATCAAGAAAGAATTAATAAAACAAATCAAAGTTTAATTAAATTTATTTCGATTATAAAAGAGTCACTTTCTAATACTAATATTAGTCTTAGTCAAAAAAAGTCTTTGAATTTTTTTGACTTATCTTACTTTTCACAAGCATATGTATTTTACAAATTATCACAAACCCAACTTATTAAGTTAGAGAAATTGAAATCCGTATTTCAATATAATGGAACCCCCCTTTTTCTTAAGAATGAAATAAAGGATTTTTTTGTTGTAAGACAAGAACTATTTCATTCCGAATTAAGACCTAAGAATCTTCGCAATTCTGGAATGAATCAATGGACAAATTGGTTAAGGAGTCATTATCAATATCAATGTGATGTATCTCAAATTAAATGGTCTAGAGTAGTACCACAAAAATGGCGAAATATATTGAACTGTATAGCTCAAAATAAAGATTTATATAAAGATTTGTGTGATTTATATGAAAAAGATGAATTAATTCACTACGAAAAAAAAACAAAAATTGAAACGGATTTATTATTGAATCAAAAGGATAATTTTAAAAAACAATATAGATATGATCTTTTAGCATATAAATCTATAAATTCTGAAACTAAGAAGTACTCTTCAATTTATGGATCACCATTACAAGTAAAAACTAACCAAGATATTTTTTATAATTACAACACACATAAACAAAAATCATTTAATATGGTAGAAGATGATATTCGAGATATGGATAAAAATACGGATAGAAAATATTTTGATTGGAGAATTCTCGATTTTTGTCTTAAAACGAAGGTCGATATTGAGGCCTGGATCAATATTGATACTGACACTAACAGTAATAAATATACTAAGACTAGGGTTAATAAGTATCAAATAATGGTTAATAAGTATCAAATAATTGATAAAATCAATAATAAGGGTCTTTTTTATCTCACACTTCAGCAAGATCAAAAAATCAACCTATCCAATCAAAAACCCCTTTTGGATTGGATGGGAATGAATGAAGAAATACTAAGTCGTCCCATATCAAATCTGGAACTTTGGTTCTTGCCAGAATTTGTGAGACTTTATAATACGTATAAAATGAAACCGTGGGTTATACCAATTAAATTACTACTTTTTAATTCTAATAGAAAAAAAAATGCTAGTGAAAACAAAAGCATCACTGGAAATAAAAAAAGAGATCCTTTTATATCAATATCGTCGAATGAAAAAAAATCTCTTGAATTAGAAAACCGAAATCAAGGAGAATCCACGGGCCAAGCAGATCTTAAATCAGCTCTTTCAAACCAAGAAAAAGATGTTGAAGAAGATTATACGGGATCGGACATGAAAAAACATAGAAATAAAAAGCAATACAAGATCAATACAAAAGCGGAGTTTGATTTCTTCCTAAAAAGGTATTTGTATTTTCAATTGAGATGGGATGATTCTTTAAATAAAAAAATAATCAATAACATCAACGTATATTGTCTCCTGCTTAGACTGATAAATCCAAGAGAAATTACTATATCCTCTATTCAAAGGGGCGAAATGAGTCTGGATATTTTGACGATTCAGAAAGATGTAACTCTTACAGAATTTATTAAAAGGGGATTTTTGATTATTGAACCAATTCGTCTAGCTATAAAAAATGATGGAAAATTTATTATGTATCAAACCCTCGGTATTTCATTAGTTCATAAAAGTAAACATCAAATAAATCAAAGATACCGAGAAAAAAAACATGTTGATAAGAATTCTGATGAAGTCATTACAAAACATCAAAAGATGACTGGAAATAGATATAAAAAAAATTATGATTTGTTTGTTCCTGAAAATATTTTATCGCCTAGACGTCGTAGAGAATTGCGAATTCTAATTTGTTTAAATTCTAAGAATAGACATAGAAAGGCATCTTTTTGTAATGGGAATGAGGTAAACAGTCAAGTTGTGAATAAAAGCAAAAAATATAAAAAAAAACTTATAAAATTAAAGCTATTTCTTTGGCCCAATTATCGATTAGAAGATTTAGCTTGTATGAATCGTTATTGGTTTAATACCAATAATGGCAGTTGTTTCAGTATGGTAAGGATACATATGTATCCGCGATTGAAAATTCATTAATAGTACATTTTTCCTATATTTCCCATACCATATCTGGTCTATGACGACAAAGAGATGCACGCATACATTGTCTTACATTCCATTCTGATACATGATACTAATTCAATGACATATCAATTAGATCTAGAATGAACAAAATTTTCTTATTTTAGGTCTTTTATCTTTTGTGAGTGAAGAAACCAACCATACTTTTGTATCCCCTTTCAAATCCAATTTTAAAATGAAAATAGGATTGAGTAAGTTTTATTAAATTAAAAAAATTAGAAATTAATAACGAAATTCAAATTATTGTATATACCAAATAAAAATTAGGGGCATTATTATTACTGATCAATAAAGATATCTATCAATAAAAAATATCTTAAAATAAAAAGAGGGGGGGAGAGAAGATTTCAGTTTATGGTAAAAAATTCATTCATCTTAGTTATTTCACAAGAAGAAAAAGACGAAAACAGAGGATCTGTTGAATTTCAAATAGTTAGTTTCACCAATAGGATACGAAGACTTACTTCACATTTACAATTACACAAAAAAGACTATTTATCTCAGAGAGGTTTACGTAAAATTCTGGGAAAACGCCAACGATTACTGTCTTATTTGTCAAAGAAAAATAGAATATGTTATAAAGAATTAATTAATCGGTTGGATATTCGGGAGTCAAAAACTCGTTAATTTTATTTTTATAAAGGCATTTTGAATTATTTGATTTATTAGATCTTGAATTTTAATGAACTTTTTTTCGTTTTCAGCAATTCATGAAAGAATGAATCGAGGAAAAACCTATGAATATACCGGCTACAAGAAAAGACCTCATGATAGTCAATATGGGCCCCCACCACCCATCAATGCATGGTGTTCTTCGACTCATCATTACTCTAGATGGTGAAGATGTTATTGACTGTGAACCAATATTGGGTTATTTACACCGAGGAATGGAAAAAATTGCGGAAAATCGAACAATTATACAATATTTGCCTTATGTAACACGGTGGGATTATTTAGCTACTATGTTCACAGAAGCAATAACTGTAAACGGACCGGAACAGTTGGGAAATATTCAAGTACCTAAAAGAGCCAGCTATATCAGAATAATTATGTTGGAGTTGAGTCGTATAGCTTCTCATCTGTTATGGCTCGGTCCTTTTATGGCGGATATTGGTGCACAAACTCCCTTTTTCTATATTTTCAGAGAAAGAGAATTAGTATATGATCTATTCGAAGCTGCCACCGGTATGAGAATGATGCATAATTATTTTCGTATCGGAGGAGTAGCGGCCGATCTACCTCATGGCTGGATAGATAAATGTTTGGATTTCTGCGATTATTTTTTAACAAGAGTTGCTGAATATCAAAAACTTATTACACGAAATCCTATTTTTTTAGAACGAGTCGAGGGAGTAGGCATTATTGGTAGAGAGGAAGTAATAAATTGGGGTTTATCGGGACCAATGCTGCGAGCTTCCGGAATACAATGGGATCTTCGTAAAGTTGATCATTATGAATGTTACGACGAATTTGATTGGGAAGTACAGTGGCAAAAAGAAGGAGATTCATTGGCTCGTTATCTAGTCCGAATTGGTGAAATGATAGAATCCGTAAAAATTATTCAACAGGCCCTGGAAGGAATTCCAGGGGGACCCTATGAGAATTTAGAAATAAGATACTTTGATAGAGAAAGGAATCCGGAATGGAATGATTTTGAATATCGATTTATTAGTAAAAAGCCGTCTCCTACATTTGAATTGCCGAAACAAGAACTTTATGTGAGAGTAGAAGCCCCAAAGGGAGAATTGGGAATTTTTCTCATAGGGGATCAGAGTGGTTTTCCTTGGAGATGGAAAATCCGCCCGCCGGGTTTTATCAATTTGCAAATTCTTCCGCGGTTAGTTAAAAGAATGAAATTGGCTGATATTATGACGATACTAGGTAGTATAGATATCATTATGGGAGAAGTTGATCGTTGAAATGATAATTGATACACCGGAAGTACAAGATATCGATTCTTTTTCTAGATTCGAATTTTTTAAAGAGGTTTATGGAATTCTATGGGTTCTTGTTCCTATTTTGACTCTTGTAGTGGGAATCACAATAGGCGTACTGGTAATTGTATGGTTAGAAAGAGAAATATCGGCAGGGATACAACAACGTATTGGACCTGAATACGCCGGCCCTTTGGGAGTTCTTCAAGCTCTAGCAGATGGGACAAAACTACTTTTCAAAGAAAATCTTTTTCCATCTAGGGGGGATACTCGTTTATTCAGTATCGGGCCATCCATAGCAGTCATATCAATTTTAGTAAGCTATTCAGTAGTTCCTTTTGGATATCACCTTGTTTTAGCGGATCTCAATATCGGTGTTTTTTTATGGATTGCCATTTCCAGTATTGCTCCAATTGGACTTCTTATGTCGGGATACGGGTCAAATAATAAATATTCCTTTTTAGGCGGTCTACGAGCTGCTGCTCAATCAATTAGTTATGAAATACCATTAACTTTATGTGTGTTATCAATATCTCTACGTGCGATTCGTTGATACATAGACATAAACTTTTCTCTATTCCTTCCTTTCAAGGAAAGGGTTGGAATGGATTGAGTAGATATCTTAATTTTTTTTTATTCATTATTCGGGTTGATGAACTAAATCAAATAGTTATATGAGTGAAAGAAAACAGCTTATATATAAATTCGCAGTAAAAAGATTGATTCTCATTTTCTATGTATAAGAGTTAGAGAGTTAAGCGGAAATAAACATAAACAGAAGAGACCGTTTCCCCCAAGATTGGTTGATTAGTCATCCTGACTTGAAGCGGGTTCAAAAGATCAACCGTATTGAGTTTTCACTATCATTTTTATGTATTAGCATAACGGGGGATTGAGCAAAAACGAGTGGATGGTTAGAAACACGAACATATGGAAAGGATTAGTAATGGAGATTATGTAAATTCTCCAAAAGGACATTTTTACATAATATACAAACAAAGAATACTAATTGGGGCTTTAAGTTGGTAGAAATGATCAGGCAGTACTCCCCATGACACGATTCCAATCCAGAGTATACTCCTATCCACCGATTTAATAAATAACTATTCGAAACGAAATAATCCTTTACTTTATTTTGAAAGCCCTCTTTTTCTCAGAAATAGAAAGAAGAATAGGAACGAAAAAAAAAAAAAAAAAAGATATACTTTATTTATTCTTTGTTACTTTTATTCTTTCCCATATACATATTAATAGATATATAATTTGTGTCATAATTCATTAATTAATATAGAATTTTTTTTCGTACGTGAAACCAACGGGTTATTGATATTTTTACAAGAAGTATTTTATTGAACAGTTAAGTTATTACTGAACAAAGAAGAATTTTAATTATTATTGAAATTATTAAATTAAAGAAAGGATGAGATCAATTCAGAAGTACTTTTTTATTTTTATTTTGAATTAAAATAATTATAACAGACAGAATTCAATTGGTCTAATTTGGGACCGGCCGATAGTTATCCATCCTACAAACATATCAAGATTCAAAAAAGAATACTGACGCGGTCCCTATATTTATTTCTGGCCTTCAAGGAGCCGTATGAGGTGAAAATCTCATGTACGGTTCTGTAATAGCGATGGTAACAGTGATGGTATCACCGACTATAATTATCTAACAGTTCAAGTACAATTGATATTGTTGAGGCGCAATCAAAATATGGTTTTTGGGGATGGAATTTGTGGCGTCAGCCTATAGGGTTTATCATTTTTATTATTTCTTCCCTAGCAGAATGTGAGAGATTACCTTTTGATTTACCAGAAGCAGAAGAAGAGTTAGTAGCAGGTTATCAAACCGAATACTCGGGTATAAAATTTGGGTTATTTTATGTTGCTTCCTATCTAAACCTATTGGTTTCTTCATTATTTGTAACAGTTCTTTACTTGGGAGGTTGGAATATATCTATTCCGGACATATATGTTTCTGAGCTTTTTGAAATAAATAAAACATGTGGAGTTTTTGGAGCGATAATTGGTATCTTTATTACATTAGCTAAAACTTATTTGTTCTTGTTCATTCCTATCACAACAAGATGGACTTTACCGAGGCTAAGAATGGACCAACTATTGAATCTTGGATGGAAATTTCTTTTACCTATTTCTCTCGGTAATCTATTATTAACAACTTCTTTCCAACTCTTTTCACTGTAAAGTAACATTCTATATTCACAACGTGTCTCAAACAAGAGAAATAAACAAACATAAAACTATTCATATATATATATTAACGATATGTTCTCTATGGTAACTGGGTTCATGAATTATGGTCAACAAACAGTACGAGCTGCAAGGTACATTGGTCAAAGTTTCATGATTACTTTATCCCACGCAAATCGTTTACCCGTAACTATTCAATATCCTTATGAAAAATTAATCACCGCGGAGCGTTTCCGCGGTCGAATCCATTTTGAATTTGATAAATGTATTGCTTGTGAAGTATGCGTTCGTGTATGTCCTATAGATCTACCCGTTGTTGATTGGAAATTGGAAACTGATATTCGCAAGAAACGGCTGCTTAATTACAGTATTGATTTCGGAGTCTGTATATTTTGTGGTAATTGCGTTGAGTATTGTCCAACGAATTGTTTATCAATGACTGAAGAATATGAACTTTCTACTTATGATCGTCACGAATTGAATTATAATCAAATTGCTTTGGGTCGTTTACCAATGTCAGTAATTGACGATTATACAATTCGAACAATTTTGAATTCGCCTCAAATAAATAAGTAAATCTCTTATTAACGAATAATTTATAATTACTTTACTAATAACTAATATAGAAGGAATTTAGGTTTCTTTCGTGTTGTTTGGTCAATAACTACAAATACCAACTATTGATTGGTTGGTAAGAAACGTGTCTTAATTTGGATTGAAAATCCATTAATTAATATATCCATAATTGTTTTAAAATATATAGTTTATAATTAGAACGACTCTTTCAGATAAAGAATGAAATTAGTCCCATAATAGTACTCACATTTATTCGTATCCCTTAGTATTTATTTACTTAGTATTTATTTACTTAGGATTAAATTAGGAATTGCTCAAAAATCATAAAAAAAAAAATTTCTGGTCGGGTCTCAATAAGGTCATGAAAAACATTTCTATTTATTTATCTCTTATTTTACATATAATGGATTTGCCCGGACCAATACATGATTTTCTTTTAGTCTTTCTGGGATCGGTTCTTATACTAGGAGGTATGGGGGTGGTATTATTTACCAACCCCATTTATTCTGCCTTTTCATTGGGACTTGTTCTTGTTTGTATATCCTTATTCTATATTCTATTAAACTCTTATTTTGTAGCTGCTGCACAACTCCTTATTTACGTGGGAGCTATAAATGTTTTAATCGTATTTGCTGTGATGTTCATGAATGGTTCAGAATATTACAAAGATTTGAATCTTTGGACCATTGGGGATGTGGTTACTTTGCCAGTTTGTACAAGTATTTTTGTTTTACTCATGATTATTATTACGGATACGTCATGGTACGGAATTATTTGGACTACAAGATCAAACCAGATTATAGAGCAAGATTTGATAAGTAATAGTCAACAAATTGGAATTCATTTATCAACAGATTTTTTTCTTCCATTTGAATTCGTTTCGATAATTCTTTTAGCCTCTTTGATAGGTGCAATTGCCGTGGCGCGACAGTAAAAAATTTCTAGAATTAGCAATGCACATTAAACTCTGTTCGGTTTTATTACATTTATTTCCCTTTAATTAAAGATTGTTTATGTCTAAAATAGAAATTATTCAATCTATTCTATTAAAATCTGCCTTTGTTCCGTACTTTTTTTTATTCTAGTCAATTGAATCTGTTAAATTGTTGTTCAGTTCATATTGAAATGAATCGAAATTGATAAGGAGTTGGTCAATGATGCTCGAACATGTACTTGTTTTGAGTGCCTACTTATTTTCTATCGGTATCTATGGATTGATCACGAGCCGGAATATGGTTAGAGCCCTTATGTGTCTTGAACTTATACTGAATGCGGTTAATATGAATTTCGTAACATTTTCTGATTTTTTTGATAGTCGCCAATTAAAAGGAAATATTTTCTCAATTTTTGTTATAGCTATTGCAGCCGCTGAAGCAGCTATTGGCCCGGCTATTGTTTCATCAATTTATCGTAACAGAAAATCAACTCGTATCAATCAATCGAATTTGTTGAATAAGTAGTATTAATCATATAAATTCTAATATTCATAAATTAGAATTACCATGACCATACATTACGTAATAATACATGTTTTCAAAAATGTAAGAAATTAAAGTATCTTGGCTCTATCGCATGAGTCAATCCAGAAGTAGATTGATTAGAAAAATTATGATAAATTATTGATTCATCTGGTGTCTAAATATATGATTCATTTACAAGTTTACTAGATCGAAACTTTCTGACATTCAAAAATTTATAGATCCAAATGTCACATTCAGTAAAGATTTATGATACGTGTATAGGGTGTACTCAATGCGTGCGCGCCTGCCCAACGGATGTATTAGAAATGATACCTTGGGATGGGTGTAAAGCTAAGCAAATTGCTTCTGCTCCAAGAACAGAGGACTGTGTCGGTTGTAAGAGATGTGAATCCGCCTGTCCGACAGATTTCTTGAGTGTTCGAGTTTATTTATGGCATGAAACAACTCGAAGTATGGGTCTGGCTTATTAATACGTTCCAGAAAACCCCACTTGAATACATTTGATTTTTTTACCTTTACCGACAAAAACCCGCGCTCAAAATAAATAGTTTTTGAGCGCGGGTTTTTCTGGTCCAAGTTTATCTTGTTTTTACCATGAATAATTTTCCTTGGTTAACACTAGTTGTAGTTTTGCCAATATTCGCGGGTTCCTTAATTTTCTTTCTCCCTCATAGAGGAAATAAGATAATTCGGTGGTATACTATAGGTATATGCATAATAGAACTCCTTCTAACAACCTATGCATTCGGTTATCGTTTCCAATTGGATGATCCATTAATGCAACTGACAGAGGATTATAAATGGATCGATTTTTTTGATTTTTACTGGAGATTGGGAATAGATGGAATTTCTATAGGACCCATTTTACTGACAGGATTTATCACAACTTTAGCTACTTTAGCGGCTCGGCCGATTACTCGAGATTCCCGACTATTCCATTTTCTGATGTTAGCAATGTATAGCGGTCAAATAGGACCATTTTCTTCTCGAGACCTTTTACTTTTTTTCATCATGTGGGAGTTAGAATTAATTCCAGTTTATCTACTTCTATCCATGTGGGGGGGAAAGAAACGTTTGTATTCAGCTACAAAATTTATTTTGTACACTGCAGGAAGTTCCGTTTTTTTATTAATGGGAGTTTTGGGTATTGGTTTATACGGTTCCAATGAACCAACATTAAATTTTGAAACATCAGCTAATCAATCGTATCCTGTAGCACTGGAAATAATATTCTATATTGGATTTCTTATTGCTTTTGCTGTCAAATCACCGATCATACCCTTACATACATGGTTACCAGACACCCATGGAGAGGCACATTACAGTACTTGTATGCTTTTAGCCGGAATCTTATTAAAAATGGGAGCGTATGGATTGGTTCGGATCAATATGGAATTATTACCCCACGCCCATTCTATATTCTCTCCCTGGTTGATTATAGTAGGCACAATTCAAATAATCTATGCAGCTTCAACATCTCCCGGTCAGCGTAATTTAAAAAAAAGAATAGCCTACTCTTCTGTATCTCATATGGGTTTCATAATTATAGGAATTGGTTCTATAAGCGATACAGGACTCAACGGAGCCATTTTACAAATAATCTCTCACGGATTTATTGGCGCTGCGCTTTTTTTCTTGGCCGGAACGAGTTATGATAGAATACGTCTTGTTTATCTCGACGAAATGGGCGGAATGGCTATCGCAATTCCAAAAATATTCACGACTTTCAGTATCTTATCAATGGCTTCTCTTGCATTACCGGGCATGAGCGGTTTTGTTGCCGAATTGTTAGTTTTTTTTGGAATACTTACTAGTCAAAAATATCTTTTAATGACAAAAATATTAATTACTTTTGTAATGGCAATTGGAATGATATTAACTCCTATTTATTCATTATCTATGTTACGCCAGATGTTCTATGGATACAAGCTTTTTAATGCCCCAAACTCTTATTTTTTTGATTCTGGACCGCGAGAATTATTTGTTTCGATCTCTATCCTTTTACCTGTAATAGGTATTGGTGTTTATCCCGATTTCGTTTTATCATTATCAGTTGACAAGGTCGAAGCTATTATATCCAATTATTTTTTTCGATAGTTTTTGTGAGTAAACCAAAAAATGAAACTGAAATCCCATGATTTTAAAAATGGTTGATTGTACAATAAAAAAATGAGTCTTTTATATTCTTTTAAGTAAAATAAGTAAAATAAATAAATTGGAATTCTATTATAACTAGATATCTTTTGAATTTGTGAGAACCATTTGAATCAAGTAATGGAAATGATTCAAATGGTTCTTGATTGTTTACATGAAGTTTTCGTATATATACCTGTATGCCGTCCTATGTTTATATTCGTCAAGTCTTTTATTCAATTAGATGTTAATGTAAATGAACCATAACTATGCAACCCTATTCCTAATAGATTAACCCCAAAATAGCATATCCAAATTATAAGAAAGCCCATTGAGGCCACAATTGCAGAATTTACACTTTCAAAATTTTTATTTGTTCTAATATGTAAATAAATAGCGAATATGGTCCAAGTAATAAATGCCCAAGTCTCCTTTGGATCCCAATTCCAATATGATCCCCATGCTTCATTAGCCCATACTGCTCCCGAAAGAATACCTACGGTTAAAAGGATAAACCCTAGACTAATAATACGATAACTCCAACGATCCAATTGTTGAATCAATTGATACCTGTAATAATTTTGAGACGAAATAAAAGAAGTGTTTCGTAAGACATTGTTTCTTTCGTTCACGTATTGAATCTCACTAAAGTAAACTGACTCATTTTCTAAATTATTGCTTTTACTAAAAATCCTTATGAATTTTCGAAATGTAATGACTAGAAGAGCTAGTGATAATAATGATCCACACAAAAGAGCTGCATAGCTCAATACCATCATACTTACGTGCATCATTAACCAATGGGATTGGAGAGCGGGTACTAATATCGCGGATTGATGCATTTCAGTTAAAAGACCCGAAGTAGCAAAACCTTGAGTAAAAATAGCACTTGGCGCGGTTATTGCGCTTAAATGGTTTTTATGTTTTTTAAAATACGGAATAATATGAATAATGGAAAAACTCCACGAAAGAAAAATTAATGATTCATATAAATCACTTAATGGTAAATGCCTCAAATACATCCAACGAGTAACTAATAATCCTGTTATGCAGAAAAAAGTAGCTATCATCCCCTTTTCTGACGAATCATCTAGTCCTACGATTTCATCGACTAATAAAATTATCAAATGAATTGTAATTACAATTGAAACGATCGAAAAGGATATATGAGTTAATATATGCTCTAAAGTTGAAAATATCATAAAAATTATTAAATTAATAAGGGCGTCCCTCAATTATAGGAATTGAAATCGGGAATTGAATTCATTATAGGACTTACTCTTTTAGAAGATGCCATGCCGCCACTCGGACTCGAACCGAGATGCTCTAGCACTGCTTCCTAAGAGCAGCGTGTCTACCGATTTCACCATAGCGGCTTATTCGAAATCATAATAACCTATTTTTATTCAATCGTCGAGCTTGAAGGAGTTAATTCAATCCAATATTTTTTTTTAGGAAACCATTCAAATTGATGAATAAAAACTTGTTTAAAAATTAGGGATTAAAACGTTTTCGTTAACGTTAATAATATTGATTTTTCCTATTATTATCTTTTTATTTAGTTATTTAGTATTTTAGGATGTCAATTTTATTTAACTGAACTAACAATGTATTTTTTCGTAGGCTATTACTTTATGCTCTCCTAAAACTAAAATGTAACAGTTGTAACTAGATAATTTTTACTTCAATCCCTGGATATAAGTAAAAAAAATGTTCTGCCTCGTTTGCATTTTTTAATGATTAATTTCTTTTATCATTTATTTTTTTATCATTTTTTTTATTAATCTAAAATAAAAAATGCATTTTATCGATTAATAAAAAAAATAGAATTTTTATATAACACAATTTCAGCGATACACTCAAAATATTTATGTAAATATTTGCATAGTTAGGTTGCGTTAGGATTTTTTGTTGTGTAGAGAATTTGCGTTAAGATTTAGCAAACCCATTAAGTTAGGTATTTGGGATGGTCGTATCAATCATATAAAAAAATTTCGTATAGAAATTGTACCATACTTCAAAATATTTTCTAAATTTTTTAATTAATATTTAATATATATATATTATATCTTGATCGATCTTCCAATCGAAACATAGGATCTAAAATAGATCACTCAAAATTGGCGCATTCGTCATATAACTACCTAAAAATGTAAACGGGGCTTTTATTAATTTAATTGGGTTTAAGGAATTAATATAGTGATAATAATTTCTAAAACCCAAAATAATGGTTTAAAAGATTATAAAAAACATTTTAAACTTAATCAATTAGTTTCAACGACCTCTTCTTTATAATATAAAATCAAAAATATAACTAAAAAAAATTCTTTTTATTATTAAGTAAGGGCGATGGGGAAAGTGATAATCCCCATCCGGAAAATGATAAAACATACTAAAATGAAAGGCGAAACCTTGCGCTTGCGTTTACCCTTTTTTCAAACAAAAAAGTACCATTCATTTTTAGAATTCTGTTGTCTACTGAATTCTTATCTATATCAGAAACGAAAGAAAAATTTGGCTTCAAATTAAAGTAAAACAAATTCAATTTTATATTCGTTTAAATTAAAACATTATGAGACTAATTCTTTTTTTTTTTTTTTATGTATATTGTTTATATTGTAATTTATCTTATATATTAATATTTATTCTTTTACTATACTATTTATTCTTTTACTATACTATTATGATGTTAATATTAATTATAATTGATAAATATTATTTATCATTTTTATAACTTATAAATCTATTTTTATAACTTATAATTTATAACTTATAAATCTATTTTTATAACTTATAAATCTTAAACTTATAAATCTTATAAATAAACTATAAACAAAATTATATCACTTTATTATAATTATAGAACGATTCAGATTATTTATTTGTTACACAAAAAAAACTTTTAGAACTCCCGGTAGAAAGAGATTTCGCTAACGAAAAAGCTTTCAATGCTGCCCTATATCCCTTCCTTTTCCAAATATTTTTACGAATACGTTTTTTTGAAATAGAGGTGCGCTTTTTTGGAACTGCCATTAAAAAGTTATAATAGGTTTTTCGGTTGGATGTGAAAGACATCTATTGTTCAAAATCAATTGTTCTTTACTATTCTCTATCTATTTTTTCTCTAAATTAGACTCCAAAAAAAAAGGGGGGGTAAAAATCACATAAAATATTAATAAGAACGATAAGGTACACTATGCCAAATAGATTGAAGTTGATAAAATAAAAAAAAAAAAAGAAAGATTGTCCGTTTCGTTTTCTTTCTATTTTCGTCGTGTTACATTTATACATGTAATAAAAAAATCTAAAAGTAATAAAAAAATCTAAAAGTTTAATAAACCAATCCTTCTCCCGCTTAATTAAAAAATAAAAAAACTTTAATTTTCTATTATATTAATTAATTTAATATTAATTTAATTGGTCAAGCTCGAAGAAAGAGTCCACAAAATTTTAATTATCAAATGAGACTAGTAGTTAATCTGTTAAAGTGAGAATAATAGTTAATCTGTTAAAGGATACAAAATACATAATTTAAAGGCATTTTCCCCCTTTTTTTTCGTAAAATTAAAGTGTTGGATATCATAGCATTTCCTACAAATAGCTTTTATTGTAATGGAAGACAAACAATTAGTTACAAAACAAATTGGTTAATGATTCTAAATAACCGAATTACAATAAATAGTTTTAGTTATGGGCTTTATGATTCATATCAAATACTGTTTTTGGTATAATTATTTATCCTTGTTCTATAGATATAAAAGATATAAAAAAATTATTGTAATACGTAATAATTAAAATGAAAATTCTAATTTTCATTTTTTATCTTCATAAAATTTTATTTCAAATTTTGAATTTAATATTAACAATTCAGTATTAATAAAATTAAATACGTATATTTTTTTCACTAGTGACTTATTTATATCATTTGACCAATTATAACCTCTTGATTTTAAATATTTGAAGTAGTTTGGGTAGTTTGGAAAGATTCAGAATAATTAAGGCTAGAAAATTCTATTTAAGTTTTATTTTATATATCTTAATTTTTTTTTATTAACCGACCCCTTTCAAAAGAAAAGAAATAAGAACCGGTGACTCAGAAACAATTAATTAAGA